TAAAGACTCAGAAAATACAGGATCTCCGCCTACACAAGCAAATTGTTGATAAAACTCCAAAATAGCACTTTCTTTTGACCCAATCTTTTTTTTCTCCTTATCATTCGGGAAAGACAAGAAAATATCAGGGTAACAAACATTATCTAGAATTTCTCTTAGATTTGAACCCATAGCTGATGATAGAACTAGAATAGATATTTTTTGTTTCCTACTAACGCGGGCCCATATCCTTGCTTTTCTATCAATTTCTAATTCTAATCTCCCTCCCCAATCTGATATTATGGTACTGGTATAGACAGAAATTCCGTTATGGTCCAATTCTGAACGGTAGTAAATACCGGGACTTTGCAATATTTGATTGATTACAATTCTGTATATTCCATTTACTATAAAGGTTCCCCAGGAATTCATTAAAGGAATGTTTCCAATAAAAATGGTTTGCTCTTGCATATCCCTACCGGTTTTCCAAATTAATCCCGCGGGTACATATAATTCAGAAGAATATGTAAGTGATTCATACACAGCATCTCTTTCGTTTTTCAAAGGTTCCACCAATTTATATCTTTCCACAAATAATTGAAATTCCATTTCTTGATCTGTATCTTCCATTTTTGGAAACTTATTAAATTCTTCCGTCAAACCCTCATTAATGAACCTACAAAATCCCTCAAATTGAATCTGACTAAATCCGGGTATTGTGGACATTCCCCCATTTCCATCATTCTGTAGCATCTTAATCTTAAGTTTTTTGTTTATCAAAAAAATACCATTATTGACTCACTATTCATCGAATCATATAGGCCGATATAGCAATGATGGAATATATATTCCGTTTACTGAATCACATGAAATTTTAGTCAACTCCATATATGTATTTCATACATATGAATGAACGGAAACGAAACGCGTAAATGAAGAATATTTTCAACGCAAGTTCGAATTTCTGACAGGTACAAACGAAAATCAATTGATAAAGCATTCCTGGAAAAATTCTGTCACTTACACTTATGGAGTCTTGTATAGAATATAAAAATGAATCCAATTTCTACCTATTATTATGATATTACGAATTATGATCTCATTTGGTACTAAAAAATGGATTCAAGATTAAATCTAATTATTTAATATGAATATTTAATATTCAAATTCAAAACAAATTTTCGGATTCTTTTTTTTGCTAGCGGAATTCGTAGAATAGAATTGAATTGCGTAACGTAATAGGGGTAGTATTAAGTATTAATTAAGTTTATTAAGTAAGTCCATGCCAGTCTATCTATCTATCTGCATATCACATCTTTCTTTTATCGTAATTTTACTTGGGACAATGGAAGTCAGATTGCAATTCACTATATCATAATTACCATTTTTCTATTCCATATATTCAATGAGAAAGTAAATCACGACGATTTTATTTTTATATAGGAATATGGATATTTCTATAAGACAGAATCCATTGGGTATCCGTGTAACAATTTCTTGTTCTGGGATTGACATATACACATATATGTTGTTATAATTGATTTGTTATAATAGAATTGTTTCAATTTAGATTGAAAAAGAAATATTTATTATTCAAAAAAATATCAATAATTGATATTGATTAATTTAATCGCAAATAAATTGGATTTTGTTATGCTATTAAGGAAAGGCAACAATTTGAGATACAAATTGAAGAACCTTCACTAATTTATCAAATAAACACTAATTTAATTCAAAAGAAATGGTTTGATCCTCTTACTCTTATAAATTAAATTAATTAAATTAAATAGTTAATGATTCAAGGCCTTCATTTTTCATTGTGTGACTGGAAATTCATTTTTCTCTTTTCAATAGAAATAGAAGAGAGTTTTTAAGCACTGTATGTTTTAAGATATATTCAATTGAATAATCTGAAAACTGAATGGAATCCAATAAAATAAAAAAAAAAAGAAAAAAAAGTGACTAATTAAATTACTAAAAGTGACCAATTAGTAAACTAATTACTAATTAGTATTAGATTAGTAATAGAATATGGATAGATACTCTATTTTATCTATTTTTGATCGGATTTGGTTGGCGACATGGCCAAGTGGTAAGGCAGGGGACTGCAAATCCTTTATCCCCAGTTCAAATCTGGGTGTCGCCTGATCAACAACAAAAATGGGATTTCTTATTCTGTTGATCTAACTCGATGACTTCTTGTCTCGCAGAAGTAGAGCAAAGGATTAGGACTATGGATACTTTATTTTGAGAATCCGCACTTAGTGGATAGATAAATATATCTATAAAAGACTGTATATTTTTTTCTCCAAATTTTGGTACTGAGTGTGGCCCAAACCAATACAAAGAGGAATGAAGTAAGCCTTAGTTATTAATACGATTATCATTGGTTCGGACATTTCTCAATTGAATAAAAAAACTTCTTTGCCCCTGTACTGTACGGGGATTAGAAAAAAGAATGTATGTAATATTAGTGACTGTGTCCCCAATTCTTTTACGGAAAGAAAGATAATAAACCTTAGATCAAATAGGAAATCGAAGTATCTGATAGATAATTATTTTTTTTTTAATTTTGATGGTATATTTTGATATCTTTTGCTTAGTAAAAAGAGGTAACAAAAAATGGGTCTTTTTATTCCTATATGTTCCATTAAGAAAGAAACATTCTTTATTTAGCAAGAAAGTGTGTATTTAATTTGTCTTAATGCTTCCCCATTCTACCAGAACTCTTAGAATATAGGAACTTGTAACGAGTGGATTCATTGGATTGGTTCATCAATAGATTCAAGTCATAATTTCATTTTCTTTTGACTCTACGCCATTGATTCCACTATGATTATTGATCAATAATGGAATAATTCCTTCATAGAGATAGGAGACATAATTCATATGGATATAGTAAGTCTCGCTTGGGCTGCTTTAATGGTAGTCTTTACATTTTCCCTCTCGCTCGTAGTATGGGGAAGGAGTGGACTTTAGGAGTCCCACTAATTGAGTAATCAATTGAGTAATAAAATTCTATCAGTTGTTTAATTGATCGATCTTTTTTTTTAGCTTAAAAAAAGAATGTTTCTCTTTGTTTCAAAATTGTACTCAAATACAATAATAAATAATAACTATTCGATCAAATAATGATCAATTACTATAGTTGTATTTTCATAGTTGTATTTTAGTTGTATTTGGAAACTCAAATCCACACATGATAACAAATTGTTTCCGACCGAATTCTTTTTCTTCCTAATCTTGTGGATATTGTATTTTGATAAACCAGCTCTTATCAAAATTATGGATATTACAATGAGAAAAACAATCTCTGTTTTTTCTTTACTTTGACTTTTCTAAAAGAAAATGGTTCTGCTATTCGATTACGACAATACACACTTTCTATTGGAAGTTATTAGTCGTTGTCCAAAAAGATTTTACACGTAATAAAATGAGATCTTTCTTCCATTGAGCGATTTAATCTACATATCGCGCATTCATTTACCCTTTTTGTTATTTTTTAACTTTGTTTTAGACTGCTAGAGATTTTTTCTCTTTTTTTAACTTATTTCATATTTAAGCAAAAAATGGGAAGGGTCTACTCTCCTAATCTACCCCTTCTCCAAATCTGAAAGAGTTCTCATGGAATTCCGTATCCATTAATGGCTCAAACTATAATTCCATCGGATGGGAAATCTAATAAATCTAAAAAAGGATTCCTCTTTTATCTTTTTTTAGATTTATTAGATTATAGTTATAGTAGTATATAACCATACTATTTTTTTTTTGCTACATGAATTTTTTCGATGGGTGTCGGGGGTTATTCTATATCGAAAAAAAATGATAAGAAAGCTGGGAATTCAAAGAATTGTCCTTTCTTTCTATGTATATACATGTTGTAAATTGATCTAGATATAATATAGGCTATCCCCATATGAAGAACTGTATACAATACAACTTTATATAAAAATATAAAAAGACTTATTTATATGATAATAAATACTCTAACTCTACAATACTAACCATACTATCTAGTATGGTAGAAAGAACTATATATAATTCTTTTTACCATACTTCCGTATACCATACTATTCTACCATACTATCTCAAAAACTTATGATTCCAGACAGATCATTTTATTTAAGGCTTAGAGTTTTAATGCTTTTCTTTCGTTTCTTCAATCATTTCTTCAATTATTAATAAAGAACTAAATCATTAAATTAATAAGAAATCATTATTCAAGTTTCAATCAAATTAATCATTTTGACTGACTGTTTTTACGTAGATAATAAGTAAAAAGGCAGTAGGAACTAGAATGAACAGTGCAGTAGCAATAAATGCAAGAATATTTACTTCCATAATCTCATTTTTTTTTTACTTCGCAATAACTCGGGATCTAATCCCATAGAGATGAGAAATTGGACTCCTGTAACTCTAAATTCCATGGGATGGATTCCATCTTGATGATACTGAGTCGGATCAATATTATGAATAACAATATCTGCTCAATCAAATCGATTCATCGTCGAGAATTGAATAGTATAACATAGGAGGATCCTTTATCCATAGTAAATCCGAAATGTAATTCTTTATTGGATCAGGAATCCCATTGAATTTTTCATACTTTTCCACCTTTTTCCATAACCTACCTTCCTTATACAATACAATTCTCCTTCATTATTTATATTTATAGTTAGAAATATGTAATATTTATTACAATTATGTATGTAGTATTTATTATATAACTGATATTTTATGGATCACACACGGATCCAAAGAGTAGGTCGAAGTGAGATGGAAAAAAAGAACAATCGAAAAAGAAAGTCAAATAACTATTTCTTAAAATACTGAATATATTAATACTACCCATTATACTAAATAAATTTCTCCCTTATCGATCGATACTATCGTGAAAGAAATGAAATTTCCCTATTTTTCTGATGAGAAATGTAAAATGACAAACAAAAGAAAAAGGATCTCCCCCTGGAAATTTCATCTTGCTCCCCGCCCTCTTTTTCAGGAAAAAGGGGAAATCCATTTCATAATTTATCAGATCAGATACTAGTTCGGGACTGACGGGGCTCGAACCCGCAGCTTCCGCCTTGACAGGGCGGTGCTCTGACCAATTGAACTACAATCCCAGTGAGGTATATCACATATATATTCTTAATGGTTTCAGAAAAACACTCTATTCTTCGTGTTCTAAAAGAGACACGAATCATATAATGACTAATATTATATCCACATATATATATATAGACTATAGTAAGAGTGACGCGGATTAATAGTAACCAGTAATTATTCTATTGCCAAAAAACGGATAATAAACCTTTCAATGAAAAAATTTTTCATTTCACGATCCTTGATTAAATCTTGATTAAATTTTAAGTATATCATGAAATTATATCGTGAAAAAAAATAAGAACGAATGAGAAAGAAAACATGGATAAAAAAGACTACTTATCTTTTAAAGATCAAGTATTTCCGTTTCTGTAGGGGAAATTGGTTCTATCATATTCACGGAGCAGCGAATTATTGGGCCGAGCTGGATTTGAACCAGCGTAGACATATCGTCAACGAATTTACAGTCCGTCCCCATTAACCGCTCGGGCATCGACCCAGGAAGAATTTATTCTAGATTTATTGATAATTTATGATCAACTTCCTTTCGTAGTACCCCCAGGGGAAGTCGAATCCCCGCTGCCTCCTTGAAAGAGAGATGTCCTAAACCACTAGACGATAGGGGCATATCCGCCCGACCATCATCATACTATGATGATAGTATGAGCAGTTTTTTGAAATTGTCAATATAATCTAATGGCATGACCAGATCCGAAGATTCTTTTCCACTTCATTTATGTTATATTTATGCGTTATATTTATGTTATGATTTCATAATGATTTCATAGGATTTTTTTATTTGATAGTTCAGGAATGAACCATCCTATTATATATCGAATATATAACGAACGAAAGTGGGTGTGGGATTCTCTCAGTTCTGGTAGTGGTTGGTTCAACAGAACTGAAAAGGGGTAAAACCTAACTTAATTTATTTTCTTCCATTTTCATTCATTTTTGCATTTTTACTCGTTGCTTCGCTCATTGTTCAGATAAAAAAATATGCCCATCAACTATCTCACACTAAGCCAGAAAGCTCAAAAACCATATACATTTTCTTTTTTTTTTATACGAATTTGGTTCAGGGTACGAATCCCCTCCCTTTCATCACATGATTCAAGAAAATCTATTCAATCCGTGTCGATGTGAGATTGGTACAGGTATATTAATCATGTAAATCCTGTTTTGATGGGTCAGTAAAAGTAAACAAGTGGGTCGGTCTTGAAACAATTTACTGCATTATATTTTATCAAAATAAAATATAAATTTACTTTACCTATTTGTTTGCATTTTACTTTTGTTTTGGGAATAAATAAATCCCAATTTTTGTTCCTATCCTAAATAAACCCCTATGGGTTATATGTATTATGTACATATACTAGATTTATTATTATGCAGTAGACTCATAATAGAAAATATGGCTAATTCATAAATTGAATAAAAGGGCCCTTTTAACTCAGCGGTAGAGTAACGCCATGGTAAGGCGTAAGTCATCGGTTCAAATCCGATAAGGGGCTTTTTACACAAAACTCCTGTCTTCGTTTTTCAGCGAAGAATAGAGAAATTTTGATCTCTAAAAAATAAAAAGGTAACCGCCATTATAATGACTTCTGATTCTTATGAGTTATCGTTAGAAAATAAAACATTTATTTATTATTTATATTTATTTTCTAAAATATATAATTTAATATATAATTATAATTTATTTATTATTTTTATTTTAAAAAATAGAATCTATTCTATTTCTATTTATATATATTTATTTGTATAAATTTTATATTTATATATATTTATTTGTATAAATATATACTAAACTAAATAACTAATATGGTAACTATAAAATACTAAATAAATAATAATAAATAACTGCACCTTTTTATTAGAACTAGTCTACTCTGTTGTACTGACATAGTAGTCCTCTTCATATCTGATTATTCAAGTTTTTCGTCGTGAAACAAGAATATTCTAGATATCATCCAATCGTTATTAGGATAGGAATCGTCAAACCAAAGTATTCTTACTTTTCCGTTATTCTTACCAAACTCACCATAAAATTCTAAATCAACAAAAAAGTAAGTAAACCTAACCCATTGAATGATGACTATATCAGCTATTCTGATATTAAAATTCGATATAGATTCAATAAATTGTACAAGCAGATTTTTTTATTTCCTTAGACCACGCAAGTAAAGAATTTGCGGATATTTCTGATTTCATTTTCTTGTTACTGGATGTAACATAGGAATAAATCACTATTCTTTTCGGCTACATATAAAAGTGTATTTCGTTTCGAAAATCCATTTATTTTTCAATATCTTTTCTTGATTTCAAAATAATATCTTATTTTGTTCTTTCTCTAATACAATAGAAAACGAATGCGAAAAAGATACTTTTATTTCCAGTCTAGGGACAGGAAAAATA